ACAGATAAAAAATGAAGTTTTTTCTTTATAATTTATAAAAAGAATATGAAATAATTCAAATAGATTTAAAACGAAAACTTATTCTTAGGTAAATTGATTGCGAAATGCTTCTGTAGAGTGTCCAATATCTGTTTTACATCTTCTGTACGAAAATATTCAATTCTCATAAGATCTTCTTGACTGTTGCTCAAAAGGTCCAATAATGTATGTATATTGGACCTTTTGAGACAATTATAGGTCCTGGGGGGTAGTTCTAATTGGTCAATAAAAATACATTTCAATGGAATTCCTTTTTTGTTTTTCTTTAGATTAGTTAATCTATTTTGAAAGGTAAAAAGGGGTAGAGTAAACCTGTTTTTATTTTCCTCGAAATGAATGTTCTCTTCCTCCGCATGTAGAAAAGGAATAAATAAATCAATCAAATTACGAGAAGCTTCATAAAGTGCTTCCTTAGGAGTTAAACTTCCATTCGTCCATATTTCTAGAAAAAGTATTTCTTGTTTTTCATTTCCATTCCCATAAGAATGAATACTATGATTCGCATTTCGAACAGGCATGGATACAGCATCTATAGGATAACTTCCGTCTTGAGAGTTATTTGTGGGGTTAATACGGTATCCGCGATCTCTCTTGATTTGTAATTCAATACGCAAATCAATTGGTTCTGTCAGGTTAGCTATATGCTGTGTTGTGTCAACTATTTCCACGGAAGGTGGTGAGATGATATCTTGAGCGGTTACGTATCTAGGACCTCTGACACAAATGGATGCGTCTCTAACTCCATACAGATTACTTCTCAATACAATTTCTTTCAAATTTATGAAAATTTCATGTACTGATTCCTCAATACCTACTATCGTAGAATATTCATGCGGCACCTTCTCAGATTTTGCACGTGTGATACATGTTCCTTCTATTTCTCCAAGTAAAGCCCTCCGCATGGCAATACCTATGGTATCGGCTTGACCTTTCATGAGCGGGGAGAAGAATGAAACGACCATAATAAAGACGCTTACTGTCTACTCTTGATTCAACACATTTCCACTGTAGTGTTCGAGTGGATGCTGCTATTTCCTCTCGAACCATACTAATATTATTATTTGATCAGATCATTGAATAATTTATTTCTCTTGAAATCCTTCTTATTTTTACACACGTCTTTTTTTAGGAGGTCGACATCCATTATGTGGCATAGGTGTTACATCACGTACGAAACTTAATAGTATACCACTTCTACGAATGGCCCGTAATGCTGCGTCTCTTCCGAGACCTGGACCTTTTATCATAACTTCTGCTCGTTGCATACCCTGATCAACTACAGTACGAATAGCATTTTCGGCGGCTGCTTGAGCAGCATAAGGTGTCCGTCTTCGTGTGCCTTTGAATCCAGAAGTACCGGCGGAGGCCCAAGAAACCACCCGACCTCGTACATCTGTAACAGTTACAATGGTATTGTTGAAACTCGCTTGAACATGAATAACCCCTTTTGGTATTCTACGTCCATTCCTACGCGAACCAACTCTTGGTATAGGTTTTGCCATATTTTATTATCTCATAAATATGAATCAGAAATATATAGAAAGATACGGAGATATCCATTTCATGTTAAAGCGGATCCTTTATTTTTACATGGCCCTTCCTTGAGAAACTTTAGAAAGATTATCCTTGTCTCTGTTTATGTTTCGGATTGGAACAAATCACTATAATTCGTCCGCGCCTACGGATCAGTCGACATTTTTCACAAATTTTACGAACAGAAGCCCTTATTTTCATATTTCTCACCCCTTACCTTAATTTGGAATCTATTCCTTGGAAGAAAATAAGCCTCTTGTATTTTTTAGCTTTGAATTGGATCCCCCATGAAAGGAATGTTTTCAAAAATTATCTAATCGCTCGAATCTTTGTTGCGAAGTCTGTAAATTATACGTCCCCTGGTTGAATCATACCGGCTTATTTCGATTTTGACTCTATCTCCCGGCAGTATCCGTATTAAAGTGCGTCGGATTCTCCCTGAAATATAACCTAGAATTAGATCTTCATTATCTAAATGGACCCGGAACATACCGTTGGGAAGTGATTCAGTAATTAAACCTTCATGAATCCATTTTTGTTCTTTCATTCCAGGTAACCCCCTTGAAGTATCAACTAATGGAGGAAGAGTTATATAACTCACTTTTCCCCTCTATTTCACAAATAGGAAGTTAGAGATAAAATTAGGATACCGGAGGAGGATCACCATATATAACACAAAATTTCTCCTCCAATTTTTTCTAGTCTAGCTTCTCGATCTGTCATTATGCCTCGAGAAGTAGAAAGAATTACAATTCCCATTCCACCTAAAATCTTAGGAATTTTTTGATAGTTGGAATAGATTCGTAGACCAGGTCGACTGATACGTTTTAAAATAGTTCTATATATTCCTTTCCTAGTCCTTCTATGGCGCAAGGTTGAAACCAAGAAATATTTGTTACTTTCCTGATGTTTCCGAACGTTTTCAATAAAACCTTCTCGTAGGAGTATTTTAACAATGTTTTCGGTGATATTAGTGGATGCTATTCGAACCGTTCCATTTTTACTCATGTCAGCATTTCTTATAGAAGTTATTATATCAGCAATAGCGTCTCCGCCCATGACGAATTATTGGTACTTCCGAATTTTGATATAATCAACATGTTTTTTTTACTTGAATTATTCAATTATTAATTAAGAAATTAGTTACTAAAAGTATATGCGTGAGACACAATCTACTAATTTGATCCGTTTCAGATATCCTACTATAACTATATCATAGTTTCATCCACTAGTATTTATAATACCTCGGGAGCTAATGAAACTATTTTAGTAAAATTCAACTGTCTCAATTCCCGAGCAATCGCCCCAAAAATTCGAGTTCCTTTTGGATTTCCTTCTTGATCAATGACAACCGCTGCATTGTCATCATATCGTATTATCATACCGTTGTCACGTTTGAGTTCTTTACATGTACGTACAATTACAGCTCTAATTACTTCTGATCTTTCTAGAGGCATATTGGGCACTGCTTCTTTGATTACAGCAACAATAACGTCACCAATATGAGCATATCGGTGATTACCAGCCCCTATGATTCGAATACACATCAATTCTCGAGCTCCGCTGTTATCTGCTACATTCAAAAGGGTCTGAGGTTGAATCATATCATTTTTATTTGAATCTGTTATTTCAATGCAAAGAATGAGGAAAAAAAGAAATAGTGTTTGTCTATAAATAAATAAACCCGTGGTTGTTTTTTCATCCTCAATACCCCTTTTGTTTATGTTTAGTTCTACATCCTTATCCTGAAATAACAAATTGAGTTCGTATAGGCATTTTGCACGCAGCTATTTCAATAGCTGTTCTGGCTACAGTTTCGGATACTCCACCCATTTCATAAAGTATTCGACCTGGTTTAACAACAGATACCCAATATTCGGGGGATCCCTTCCCCGAACCCATACGTGTTTCTGTAGGTCTTACTGTAACAGGTTTGTCGGGAAATATACGTACCCATATTTTTCCACCACGACGCGCATATCGTGTCATTGCTCTTCGCCCTGCTTCTATTTGTCTAGCTGTGATCCAAGCGGGTTCAAGTGCCTGAAGAGCGTATCTGCCGAAACTAATCTGATTGCCCCGACAAGATATTCCCTTCATTCTTCCTCTATGTTGCTTACGAAATCTGGTTCTTTTGGGGTTATAGTTGATGGTTTTTTCTTAATCAATCCCACCTCTACTACAGAACCGGACATGAGAGTTTCTTCTCATCCAGCTCCTCGCGAATGAAAGAATTCGATAATATTACAGATACACATGTATTTATTAATAACTAATACACTAAACTAAGTAATGGGATTTATTGATATTTCATTTATTACATAGGAAGCTGTATATACGACTAGATGTGTATATTGATAGATATACATAATGCTTCTTTATTTATATTATAACGAATCCTTATTTTTATTTTTTTTTATTGGAATATTGTCTTGATTCGATAAGAGTAATAAAAAAAAATAAGGGTTTCGCGGGCGGATATTGACTCTTTCCTGTTCCATTCGTAGGATCAATCCATGATCTCTCAGAGTAAATCAATTTGTTCTTGGTTCGTTCCGCCATCCCACCCGATGAATCATTAGGATTCGTTTTTATTTTAATAGAATCTTATATAATCACAGGTTTCGTCGTTCCTATAGCTTCTCCATTAATGGTTAGGCCTGAACTCTGCAATGGAGCTCCCAACAAAATTCGTTCCCGAGCCGATCTCCTCAGTTTCTATTAACCCGGGGCTCTTTATTATTTATTATTATTTATATCAATATTAATGCTTTATCACACTGCCTTTTATGAGGTGACCATACATATTGGAATCATCTATCATTGATCTTTTTGTTCTCTCTTTCTATCACCTTTCCATTTATCCGTATCCCCCTTTTTCTTATTTATTTATTTTTCCTTCAGAATCTATAATCAGATTTTTTTTATGGAAAATCTCAGTTGTTACAACTATATGATTGATCCAGTCATATAGTGACTGTTTCTTGGGATCTCGACAATACGAAGCAATAAGTTGGTTATTAGTTTTTAGTTTATTTTATTGTTTATTTTATTATAGTTATTAAGTTCATAGTGGGGATTTTTTGAAGCCCAACTCTAAACTCTAAAGAAAAAACTAACGAGTCACACACTAAGCATAGCAATTATATTAAAAAAAGATTAATCGATTTTTTATTCAACCTTATAGAATTAGAATTAGAATTGTTTATTTTTATTTGATTTAACGGAAAAACAGAAACGGTTTCTAATTTTTTGTTCTATCACTGGACAGAACGGCAAGATAAATGAAGGGTCTATTTATTATTCTTCATCTACAAATATCCAAATTTTTAGGCCTAATACTCCATGGATAGTTCGAATTGTATAGGAACAATGATCAATTTTAGCGCGAATTGTTTGTAGAGGAACCCTACCTTCTCTGATCCATTCGACACGTGCAATTTCTTTTCCGTCGATACGCCCTGCAATTTGTATTTGAATTCCCTTTGTATCTGTTTGTTCAGTTAATTCAATAGCTCTTTTCATTGCCTTTCGGAACGAAACTCTATTTCTTAATTGTGAAGCCATATATTCTGCAAGAATATTAGGGTGTCCATAAGGTTTTTCAATTCTTGTGATAGCAATGTTGAGTCTTCGGTTCACAGAACGAAACTCTTTTTGTACATTCATCTGTAATTCTTCGATCCCTCGTGTTCGGCCCTCTATTAATAAATTTGGGAACCCAATATAGATTATGACTTGGATCAAATCGATTCTTTTTTGAATTTCTATGCGTGCAATTCCAATTCCTTCGAAACCTGGGGATATTCTCTTATTTTTTTGTACATAGTTCTTGATACAATTCCGTATTTTCTCATCCTCTTGTAGACCTACGGAAAAATTTTTTGGTTGTGCGAACCAAAAGGAATGATGATTTTGGGTTGTACCAAGTCTGAAACCAAGTGGATTTATTTTTTGTCCCATATTTTTTGATTATATTATCTTTCCATTTATTTATTTTTTTTTCTAAATAAGAATCGAAATCTTATAAAGAAAATTTCGATTTCTCTTTTAATACAATTGTTATATGACAAGTGGGCCTTTTTATCGAATAACTACGTCCTCGAGCCCTAGGTCTTAACTTTTTCACAAAGGGACCCCATTGACTTCGGCTTTACTAATGAATGAATCAGCTTCGTTCAAACCCATATTATGACTAGCGTTTGCTGCTGCAGAATAAACCAATTTAAAAATGGGATACGATGCTCGATAAGGCATGAGTTCCAGTATCATAAGTGTTTCCTCATAAGAGCGCCCGCGAATCTGATCAATTACTCTTCGCGCTTTGAAAACGGACATACATATATGTTGAGCTAAAACTTTGACTTCTCTATCCGAATTCCAGTTTTTTTTTTTTATCATAAGGTTTATCCCTTTTTTTCAAATTAACGACGAGATTTATTATCGTTTCTCGCATGTCTCGCGAAAGTCAGAGTAGGCGCGAATTCTCCCAATTTGTGACCTACCATACGATCTGTTATATAAATAGGTAAATGTTCCTTTCCATTATGAATAGCGATTGTATGGCCAATCATTTTGGGTATAATGGTAGATGCCCGAGACCAAGTTACTATTATTTCTTTCTCCTCCCTCATGTTGAGTTTTTCCATTTTTCTGGATAAATGATTAGCTACAAAAGGATTTTTTTTTAGTGAACGTGTCACAGCTGATTACTCCTTTTTTTATTTTACATTTTAAAGATTGGCATTCTATGTCCAATAGAATATCTCGATCTAAGTATGAAAGTAAGAATAAATACAATAATGATGAATGGAAAAAGAGAAAATCCTTTAGCTAGATAAGGGGCGGATGTAGCCAAGTGGATCAAGGCAGTGGATTGTGAATCCACCATGCGCGGGTTCAATTCCCGTCGTTCGCCCATCACATTATTTCAAATTCAAAAATTCGATTTTCAATATTCCTATTTACGGCGACGAAGAATAAAACTATCACTATATTTTTTCCTTTTCCTACTTCTTCTTCCAAGCGCAGGATAACCCCAGGGGGTTGTAGGTTTTTTTCTACCAATTGGGGCTCTCCCTTCCCCGCCCCCATGGGGATGGTCTACAGGGTTCATAACTACTCCTCTTACTACAGGGCGCTTACCTAGCCAACACTTCGATCCGGCTCTGCCCAAACTTTTTTGGTTCACCCCAACATTACCCACTTGTCCGACTGTTGCTAAGCAGTTTTTGGATATCAAACGGACCTCCCCAGATGGTAATCTTAATGTGGCCGATTTACCCTCTTTTGCAATCAGCTTCGCTACAGCGCCTGCAGCTCTAGCTAATTGTCCACCCTTTCCAAGTGTGATTTCTATGTTATGTATGGCCGTGCCTAAGGGCATATCGGTTGAAGTAGATTCTTCTTTTTTATCAATAAAAACCCCTTCCCAAACTGTACAAGCTTCTTCCAAAGCATACGGCTTTCTAGATGTATATGATGATATCTAGACAGATGGATCTTATATGAATCATATGATGAAGTACCACATGAGTGGATATATAGGAATCCAAATCTGCCGAATCACTCATGTATGATCTTCTACATCCTAGGTCTCCCCGTTCCGTCATCTGGCTTATGTTCTTCATGTAGCATTCAGACCGAATGACTCTATGAAATTACGTCGATACTTCCACATATTACGGGTAACGTAGGAGACATCTCTATTTTTCCCCCGGGGGATCTTTATAATTACCACTGCTTAGCTTTCAATTCGCCTCTGACCATCAAATTAAATGTGAATAACCCGTCCTCCTCTCTTTGAAACAAGGGGCGCTTCCGGTTCTGTGCGTGCTTCAAACAATTTTGTCTTCTCCATATTACCATATCTCTAGAGTCAATAATTTTCTATGAGAACTACTGAACTCAATCACTTGCTGCCGTTACTCAACAGTTTTCTGTTGAGGTCTATCCCATGGAGGTACTCAAATTGTATCCGTGATTGATTTCTAGGTTTCGTCGTAAACCTAATTGGTTACTTCCAATTACGTAAATCAATAGTTCAAACCGCACTCAAAGGTAGGGCATTTCCCATTGATATAGGAACTTCTGTACCAGAAACAATGGTATCTCCAATTATAGCCCCTCTGGGATGTAAAATATATCTCTTCTCACCATCCCCATAGTGTATGAGACAAATGTATGCATTTCGATTAGGGTCGTATTCTATGGTTACAATTCTACCAGATATGTCTTTTTCATTCCGTCGAAAATCGATTTTACGGTATAGACGCTTATGACCTCCCCCTCTATGCCTTGCGGTAATGATTCCTCTGGCATTACGACCTTTACCACAACGATGCTGTCCATAGATCAAATTATTTCGTGGATTGGATTTCACTTGACTGTCTACGGCTCCATTGCGTGTGCTCGGGGTAGAAGTTTTGTATAAATGTATCGCCGTGTTATTAAGTATTTTGCTTTAAGTTCTTTTCTCTATAAGAGGTGGAATAGAATAACCCGGTTGAAGCGTAATGATCATACGTCTGTAATGCATTGTATGTCCCATAATAGGTCCCATTCTTCTACCCTTTCCCGGGAGTCGATGACTATTCATAGCTATTACCTTGACACCAAAGAAGAGTTCGACCCAATGCTTTATTTCTGTCCTAGTTGATCCTGATTCGACATTAGAAGTATATTGATTGTTCCCCAATAACCGAATACTTTTTTCTGTAAATACTGCATATTTGATTCCATCCATAAATCCATTTTCTTCCCTATGAGTTCCAGTATCGATAAGAATTCTAGTTCTTACTGTTCATATGTTATGGTATGAATATACCATACCAATTCGGTATGTATGGATGATGAGATTCCATTGATACAGAGCCAATTCCAATAGACTTATTGAACGTTCCCATTGGCGTGCATCCAGCAGGAATTGAACCTACGAATTTGCCAATTATGAGTTGGGCGCTTTAACCATTCAGCCATGGATGCTTAACAGGGCTCGTCGTACATCGTGAATAACCAAATTCCAATTGAAATGAAATCTTTAGGAGGAATCAATGAAAATCTTTAGGAGGAATCAATGAAACGACATCAATTCAAATCCTGGATCTTCGAATTGAGAGAGATATTGAGAGAGATCAAGAATTCTCACTATTTCTTAGATTCATGGATCAAATTCGATTCAGTGGGATCTTTCACTCCCATTTTTTTCCACCAAGAACGTTTTATGAAACTCTTTGACCCCGAATTTGGAGTATCCTACTTTCACGTGATTCACAGGGTTCAACAAGCAATCGATATTTCACGATCAAAGGTGTAGTACTGCTTGTAGTAGTGGTCCTTATATCTCGTATTAACAATCGAAAGATGGTCGAAAGAAAAAATCTCTATTTGATGGGGCTTCTTCCTATACCTATGAATTCCATCGGACCCAGAAATGAGACATTGGAAGAATCTTTTGGTCTTCCAATATCAATAGGTTGATTGTTTCGCTCCTGTATCTTCCAAAAGGGAAAAAGATTTCTGAGAGTTGTTTCATGGATCCGCAAGAGAGTACTTGGGTTCTCCCAATAAATAAAAAGCGTATCATGCCTGAATCGAACCGGGGTTCGCGGTGGTGGAGGAACCGGATCGGAAAAAAGAGGGATTCTAGTTGTAAGATAGCTAATGAAACCATAGCTGGAATTGAGATCTCATTCAAAGAGAAAGATAGCAAATATCTGGAGTTTCTTTTTTTATCCTATACGGATGATCCGATCCGCAAGGACCATGATTGGGAATTGTTTGATCGTCTTTCTCCGAGGAAGAAGCGAAACATAATCAACTTGAATTCGGGACAGCTATTCGAAATCTTAGGGAAAGACTTGATTTGTTATCTCATGTCTGCTTTTCGTGAAAAAAGACCAATTGAAGGGGGGGGTTTCTTCAAACAACAAGGAGCTGAGGCAACTATTCAATCAAATGATATTGAGCATGTTTCCCATCTCTTCTCGAGAAACAAGTGGGGTATTTCTTTGCAAAATTGTGCTCAATTTCATATGTGGCAATTCCGCCAAGATCTCTTCGTTAGTTGGGGGAAGAATCAGCACGAATCGGATTTTTTGAGGAACGTATCGAGAGAGAATTGGATTTGGTTAGACAATAATGTGTGGTTGGTAAACAAGGATCGGTTTTTTAGCAGGGTACGGAATGTATTGTCAAATATTCAATATGATTCCACAAGATCTATTTTCGTTCAAGTAACGGATTCTAGCCAATCGAAAGGATCTTCTGATCAATCCAGAGATCATTTCGATTCCATTAGAAATGAGGATTCAGAATATCACACATTGATCGATCAAACAGAGATTCAACAACTAAAAGAAAGATCGATTCTTTGGGATCCTTCCTTTCTTCAAACGGAACGAACAGAGATAGAATCAGATCGATTCCC